TCGATGTTATTTAAGAAGGAGTTCGAACACGGATGTAGGCTAAGTAAATCAGCGGGCAGTCTTGGTCCTATTGAAAATGCCGGCGAAAGTAAAGATCTGAAGATAAATGATACGGATAAAAACATTCAGAGTTGGAGTGGTCATGACAATTATAGTAATGTTGATCTTTTTTTTGGCGTCAAGGACATTCGGAATTTCATCTCTGATGATACTTTTTTAGTTAAAGATAGTAACGGGGACAGTTATTCTATATATTTTGATATTGAAAATCATATTTTTGAGATTGATAATGATCATCCTTGTAGTGAACTAGAAAGTTCTTTTTATCGGAATTCTAGTTATCTGAATAATGGATCTAAGAGTAAGAATCCCGACCACGATCATTACATGGATGATACTCAGTATACTTGGAATAATCACATTAATAGTTGCATTGACAGTTATCTTCAGTCTCAAATCTGTATTGATAGTTACATTGTAAGTGGTAGTGACAATTCCAGTAACAATTACATTTCTAGTTCCATTTGTGGTAAAAGTGGAAATAGTAGTAAAAAAGCCGGAAGGAGTATACGACAAAGTTCTACTAATCTGGATGTAACTCAAAAATACAAGCATTTGTGGGTTCAATGCGAAAATTGTTATGGATTAAATTATAAGAAATTTTTTAAATCAAAAATGAATCTTTGTGAACAATGTGGATATCATTTGAAAATGAGTAGTTCTGATAGAATCGAACTTTCGATCGATCGGGGTACTTGGGAGCCTATGGATGAAGACATGGTTTCTCTGGATCCCATTCAATTTCATTCGGAGGAGGAGCCTTATAAAAATCGTATCGATTCTTATCAAAGAAAGACAGGATTAACCGAGGCTGTTCAAACAGGCATAGGGCAATTAAACGGTATTTCCGTAGCAATAGGGGTTATGGATTTTCAGTTTATGGGGGGTAGTATGGGATCCGTAGTCGGGGAGAAAATTACCCGTTTGATTGAATATGCTACTAAAGAATTTCTACCTCTTATTATAGTGTGTGCTTCCGGAGGGGCACGTATGCAAGAAGGAAGTTTGAGCTTGATGCAAATGGCTAAAATATCTTCTGCTTTATATGATTATCAATCAAATAAAAAGTTATTCTATGTACCAATCCTTACATCACCTACTACTGGTGGGGTGACAGCCAGTTTTGGTATGTTGGGGGATATCATTATTGCCGAACCCAATGCCTACATTGCCTTTGCGGGTAAAAGAGTAATTGAACAAACATTGAATAAAACAGTACCCGAAGGTTCACAAGCGTCTGAGTATTTATTCCAGAAGGGTTTATTCGATCTAATCGTACCACGTAATCCTTTAAAAGGCGTTCTGAGTGAGTTATTTCAACTCCACACTTTCTTTCCTTTGAATCAAAATTAGAACATTAAGTCCATTTTTTTGAGCAAACAAGTAATTCGTTTATCGGAATACAAGTGAAATTGAGACGAATGGGTTTTCTTTGTTGACATAAGATCTAATTGTATAACGAATCAAAAGTCACATAAAATCGGAAATCTGACCCTTTTTCTATATTCCTGATTATTGATCAAGAAGTCTCTATTAACAAGATAAAAGATGAAATTCTTTTTTTCGTGAAATTAGGCAAATAAAAAAATCTTCTTCTCGTCATAGTCATATATAATTAAATAAAATAATTAAATTAAATCTAGAAAATATAGTATAGAATTTTTTATCTTTCTATAGCGTACGATAATCCTATTTTGACTAAGAATCCCTGCTGGATGGGATTCTAACAAACCCTTGAATCAATATAAATAGAATCTAATTCATTAAAAAAAACTTTTTGCTTAGTGAATGAAATTCGAAGACAAGAGCAAAAAATGAAGAAAATAATATCTCATCCATATCCTCTCAAATTTTTCATGTAGAAAGATGAAAAACTACATTATATACTCACTTAGACTTAGATAGTAGATACTTATATTATTTTTAATTAATAATTAATTCTTAATAGATATAGATATTAATAAAAATTTTAAGTAGTAATAATTCCAATTTAGAATGATTAAATTATAATCAAATCAAATTATTATAATATAAATAATATATTAATATTATTATATTATAATATATATTATTATTANNTAATAAATAAATTAAATATATATAAGATATAAGTTAAATATATATATAATATATATAAGATATAAGTATAAGATATAAGTAAGATCTTTATATATATTATATAATAAGATATCTTTATATTATACTTTATATATATTATAAATAATATATAAAATAATTAATAATATTATAAATAATTAAATATAAATTTAATATAAAATCTAAATAATAATAACAGGTACAAATAGTAAATCGAGGTACCCATTCTATGACAACTCTTAATTTTCCCTCTGTTTTGGTCCCTTTAGTAGGCCTAGTATTTCCGGCAATCGCAATGGCTTCTTTATTTCTTTATGTTCAAAAAAACAAGATTTCTTAGAGCCGAGGGCGCAAAATATTATCTTTTTTTTTTCAAAACTGACGCTTGTATCATAACACAGATATCCATTTAGCTAAATATGGTACAGTACAAGAGGCTTCCTCGAAATCTCCCCAAAATGCTATTAGCTAGTTTCAAATAGACCCGAATCGGCGAATAGCTGAACTGTAAAGTTGGTCTATCTATATACATGTGGCTATCTTTAGTGAGTCATACGAAGGGTGTGTTATTAGTTTAGATCTAACCAATTTAATGAATTACTCCTAAAGGTTCACATCAAACTAGTGCTAGTTGATGCGAGTTACTTCGGAAATAAACGGCAAATTCATTTGGGGTATTCTCTCAATTCCAAAAAAAGCAACCGGATCAAGTATGAGTTGTCGATCAGAACATATATGGATAGAACCTATAACGGGGGCTCGAAAAACAAGTAATTTCTGCTGGGCTGTTATCCTTTTTTTAGGTTCATTAGGATTCTTGTTGGTTGGAACCTCGAGTTATCTTGGTAGAAATTTGATATCTTTATTTCCGTCTCAGCAAATAGTTTTTTTTCCACAAGGGATTGTGATGTCTTTCTATGGGATCGCGGGTCTTTTTATTAGCTCCTATTTGTGGTGCACAATTTCGTGGAATGTAGGTAGTGGTTATGATCGATTTGATAGAAAAGACGGAATAGTGTGTATCTTTCGTTGGGGATTCCCTGGAAAAAATCGTCGGGTCTTCCTCCGATTTCTTATAAAAGATATTCAGTCCGTCAGAATAGAAGTTAAAGAGGGTATTTATGCTCGTCGTGTCCTTTATATGGATATCAGAGGGCAGGGAGCCATTCCATTGACTCGTACTGATGAGAATTTTACTCCACGGGAAATGGAACAAAAAGCTGCTGAATTGGCTTATTTCTTGCGTGTACCTATTGAAGTATTTTAAGAAATCAGCTGAGAAATTAATGCTTTCTCGCGGGAGGGCAAAAAAGCAAGAATCCTCTTTTTCTATAACATAACTTAATTGAGGTTTCTTCAGAACATTCATTCGAGTCAAAGCAGACATATATGGAACAAGTATAAAAAAACCTTTTTGGGGGATCTTTTATATGTATCGAAATATACACATACACAACTCAATTATATATTAAAAAATAAGAAAAAAAGAAAATCTCATAATCAACCATTTCGAAATAAGGAAATTCCCCCTTTTTAGTTGTTGGAATTGAAACTTTAGATTCAGATAGATCATATCTTGTAATTTTTTTGAAGCTTCTTTTTAGACTTTTTGTGCTCCTTAATGACGAAAAATTTGGATCTCTTATAATGTAGCCAATTTATTTATGTCGTTTTTTGTCACTCATTTTTCACAATATTTTTCAGAAAATTACCTCAATTATTCTATCGATGACTACTCATAGTCAGTTAAATTTTTTCGAAATATTAGAGGTTTTTTTATATAATGATAGAAAAGGAGTTCCTTTGTCTCAAAATCTGAATACTATTCATATTCATTATTTAAAGTCATATTCATTATTTAAAGTGGTTTTTCCGGGCGTTCATCGAAAAGAGATATATGTTTCGAATTTGACTGATTGAGATATAGGGAAACAATTTTTATTATATTATTTATTCATATATATTCATTCGAATTTTTCATCTTTTTCCGTATTTTTTTCTAGATTCAAGGCCTAACCACGAAATCACAAATAAAAAAGAGTGAATAGATTCATAGGTTTGATAACTTGTAATAGAACTGATGCGTGAGAGAAATATTAGATTACATAGAGTCGACGAATGAGATGGGTTCATTAACAATTCACAGATGAAAAAATGGCAAAAAAGAAAGCATTCACTCCTCTTTTATATCTTGCATCTATAGTATTTTTGCCCTGGTGGATTTCTCTCTCCTTTCAAAAAAGTCTGGAATCATGGGTTACTAATTGGTGGAACACTAGGCAATCCGAAACTTTTTTGAATGATCTTGAAGAAAAGAGTATTCTAGAAAAATTCATAGAATTAGAGGAACTCCTCTTCTTAGAGGAAATGATCAAGGAATACTCGGAGACACATCTACAAAATCTTCGTATAGGAATTCACAAAGAAACAATCCAATTAATCAAGATACACAACGAGGGTCGTATTCATACGATTTTGCACTTCTCGACAAATATAATATGTTTCATTATTCTAAGTGGTTATTCTATTTTGGGTAATAAAGAACTCGTTATTCTTAATTCTTGGGCTCAAGAATTCCTATATAACTTAAGTGACACAATAAAAGCTTTTTCTCTTCTTTTATTAACTGATTTATGTATCGGATTTCATTCGCCCCATGGTTGGGAACTGATGATTGGCTTTGTCTACAAGGATTTTGGATTTGTTCATAATGATCAAATTATATCTGGCCTTGTTTCCACTTTTCCAGTCATTCTAGATACTATTTTAAAATATTGGATTTTCCGTTATTTAAATCGCGTATCTCCGTCACTTGTAGTGATTTATCATTCAATGAATGACTG